AAACCCACCCACATTAGGATTACTTGTTAATGGTTGATCAATCTTAATGGATTCACCTTCAGAAACAAGAAGTTCTGGTCCTGGAGGTACAATATCTACGACTTGGTGTCCGTCAGATGCATCCACTATGTTTATTTCATACCCCCCCTTTTCTTTACGCACTATTTTGCTTACTATACCTGCTGTTGTAGCATTATATACTGTATTGTTACTCTTACTCCCATCGGGATAAATCTGCCCCCTTCCCCTGTTCCCACCAACGTATATAGGATATTTTAAGAAGTAAACATCTTTCTTAGTAGCAGGGTCCGGTGAAAGAATAGGAAAGGTGATTTCCCTATATTTCTGACCAGGAACAGGTCCTATCACAAGAATATTTTTTTGAGTCGGGCGATAAATCTGAAAAGACAGATTACCCATCCTTTCTTTCATTTGGGGAGAAATACGATCAGGAGGCGCTAGTTCGAATCCATCCGGTAAAATAAGAACCGCCCCTACATTCAAGGACCCCTTTTTCCCATTAGAAAGAACTTGTTTCAGTTGCATATCATACGGGATTCTAACAACTGCTTCAAATACAGTATCAGGAAGTACTGCTTGTGGAACCTCAATATCCACGGGCTTATTAGCTAAATGGCAATTGGCGCATACAATACGCCCGGTTGCTTCTCGTGGATTTTCATAACTCTGTTGTGCAAAAATGGGATATGCATGTGAAATCGATGCCCAAGTTATTATATATATCAATAGCATGATCGATAGAGACATGGATCGAGTCATCTGCTCCTTTACCCAAGAAAAGATATTTCTATTTTGCATGGTCCAATCATTGATCCCAAAAATGTATACATTTATACAATAAATTAGGTAGGCTGCTAGTATAGTTTCCTATCCACGATTAGACTATTTTATTATTTTACTGGAATACAGGAATACTCCCCTGGATTCATATTAGTGAATCATTCTTTAGTCTTTCATTGAATGATAAATCACTACAAGCGAGGGAGATACACGATTTAAATAATGGAAAATCCAATATTTAAAAAAGGTATCTAGAATGACTGGAAAAATAGAAACAAGAACAGATAGAATTTGATCATTATGAGAAAATCCAAAATCCTTGTAGACAAAAGAAATTATTAGTTTCCAACCACGAGGCGAATGGAATCCAATACAAAAATCAGTTAACAAAAGAATAGAAAAGGCTTTTATTGTGTCGCTTAAATTATAGAGAAATTCTCGAACCCAAGAATTAAGAATGGCAAGTTCTTCATTACACAGAATAGAATAACCACTTAAAATAGCAAAACTTATTATATTTGTCGAGAAATGCAAAATGGTATGGATATGACCCTCATTGTGCATCTTAACCAATTGTATTGTTTCTTCGTGGATTCCTATACGAAGCTTTTGTATATGCGTCTCCGGGTACTCCTTTATCATTTCGTCCAAAAAAAAGAGTTCTTCTAATTCTATGAATTTATCTAAAATCTTCTTTTCTTGAATATCATTCAAAAAAGTTTCGGATTTACTAGTAGTCCACCAATTACTAACCCAAGACTTTATACTTTTGTTAAATGAGAAAGAGATCCACCAGGGTAAAAAGACTATAGATGCAAGATATGGAAAGGGGGCAAATGTTTTCTTTTTTGTCATTTTGAATCAGTCAATTTTTAATGAAATGAAGCGACTTCCTGGCTGGACTCTACTCAATCTTGTATTTTTATGAAAGAGGAGCTCTCTAGCAAAAAAAAAAAACAAAGAGGATTGGATTCCTGGGCCTCTTGCCCAATGCAGAGAAAAATGCTTCAGTTCATTTCAAAATACTTCAATAGGTACGCGCAAGAAATAGGCCAATTCAGCAGCTTTTTGTTCAATTTCTCGTGGAGTCAAATTCTCATCAGTACGAGTCAGCGGAAGGGCTCCCTGACCTCTGATTTCCATATAAAGTACACGACGAGGATAAAGACCCTCTATAACTTCGATTCGAATCGATTGGATATCTCTCATAAGGAATCGAAAGAAAATGCGACGATTTCTTCCAGGAAATCCCCAACGAAAAATACAAACTTTTCCCTTTTTTCTATCGAATTGCTCATAACCACTACCTACATTCCACCAAATAGCGCACCACAAATAGGAGCTAACGAAGAGACCCGCGATCCCATAGAAGGACATCACGACCCCTTGTGGAAAAAAAAGGATTTGCTGAGACGGAAATAAGGATATCAGATTGCGACCAAGATAACTAGAAGTTCCAACCAATAGGAATCCTAATGAACCTAAAAAAAGGATACAGGCCCAAAGGAAATTACTTGTTTTCCGAGACCCCGTTATAAGTTCTATCCATATACGTTCTGATCGCCAGTTCATACAAGATCCAGGTGCATTTTATTGGAATTGAGAGAATAACCCAAGCGAAAAAGTAACTTTCACCAACTAGCACTATTAGAATTGGAATCATTAGGAATAATTCTAATTATATAGAACTATTTTTCTTTTATACAATATAATAGGGTCTTTCAAACAAAGTCATTTTCATATTTTACTCCCGTTGGAGCTAGATAATCTTGTTTTTTTGAACATGAATAGATAAAGAAGCCATTGCAATTGCAGGAAATACTAGGCCCACGATAGGTACAAAAAAAGCAGGGAAGCTGAAAGTTTCCATAGACTAGATACCTCGATTGAATATTTTAACCTCTTATCTTATAAAGTAAAGAGATCTTAAGTATATAAAGTATAGATAATGTACATAGACTATGTACATTATCTATACTTTATATACTTAAGATTCGTCCTTTTTTTTTCTTCTTCTTCTTTTTTTTATTTACATGATATAAAAAATCATGTAAATAAAAAAAAGAAAAAGAAGAAGGGTTTTTTCCCAAGGCTTTTATAGCCTTCGTAATAAAAATCGGACTAAAAATGCCGGAACAAGAAAGCCAACAAGGCTAATGAATGAGTACAAAACTGCACGTTTTGTATCCTTATCTATGTTATGAATGATGATATACAGCCTTTTCAGAATAAAAAGGCTTTTTCTTACAAATACCTTGACTTTCTGAAAGATTCAGTCGAGATTTTTTTTTTTTTTCAGTGAGGTTTTCATTTTTGATTTTTTTGGTTTCTTTATAAGATTAAGTATTTAACTTAACATCTCAAATCTCTATCTTGTATGTACTGCCGTTAATTCTGATTCCTGTTTATCTACTTTACTTATGGATTTGAATGGGCCTGTATGCATAAGAAAGACCCGCCTTCTTGGAATTGTAAATAAGGTGGATCTTTCTTATGCATGTTCAATTACTCGGATATAATAAGATGACCGCGGTTAATTGAATAGAATAGATCTCTGTTTCGGTTATTCTAGTTATATCATATATACGAATTGTTGTTTTATTGTTAAGAACAACAACTTGTTGTTTCCATAATTAGAAATTAGACCTTTTTTCTCGGTTATTGTTCTCTGTCTTGTGGTGTGAGATCCCCTTTAAATTGGATGAAGTTCTTCTATTATATATATGCGGCTATAACAAATCCCCCTTTTTTTGACTTTCATTTTGATTCACCGGAAAGAAACCATGAAGTTGAAACAACTCACTCAGAACGCCTTTTAAAGGATTACGTGGTACGATTGGGTCGAATAAGCCTTTCTCGAATAAATACTCAGTCTCTTGTGAACCTTCAGGTATTTCGGTTTTCAATGTTTCTTCAATTACTCTTTTACCCGCAAATGCAATGTAGGCATTAGGTTCGGCAATAATGATATCCCCTAACATACCAAAGCTGGCGGTCACTCCACCGGTTGTAGGAGATGTAAGGATCGATACATATAATACGTTTTTATTTGATTGATAGTTATATGAAGCGGAAGATATTTTTGCCATTTGCATCAAACTCAAACTCCCTTCTTGCATACGGGCTCCCCCGGAAGCACACACTATAATAACAGGTAGAGATTTATCAGTAGCATATTCGATCAAACGGGTTATTTTCTCGCCTACTACGGATCCCATACTCCCCCCCATGAACTGAAACTCCATAACCCCAATTGCTAGGGGAATGCCATTTAATTGACCTATGCCTGTTTGAACAGCCTCATTTAACCCTGTCTCTTTTTGATAAGAATCAATACGATCGATATAAGACCCCTCCTCCTTCGAATCAGTGGGGCCCGCAAAACAAGCCATTCCGTCACCCATTGGAGCCCGCGCCGAATCAAATTCAGGGGCCACCGAAATAATGTCCTCATCGCCATCTTTTTTATCTTCATAGGCATCCTCCTCCTCCGAATCAAATTCAAGGGCCACAGAAAACATGTCCTCATCCATTGGAGCCCAAGTGCCGGGATCAATCAAAAGTTCAATTCTATCTGAACTACTCATTTTCAAATGAGACCCACAGTGTTCACAAATATTCAATTTTTCCTTCAAAAACCTCTTATAATTTAATTCATAACAATTTTCGCATAGAACCCACAAATCCTTGTAATTTATACTTATACTGGGATTTTGTTGCATATGGGAATCGCTTTCTTCATGGGAATCCATTTCATAACAAATGTAAGTAACAATGTATCTAATAGCCTTTTGGTCTACATTCAAAATAGAACTATAAATGTCACTATTCATAAGGATTTCAATATCAAGATAATTGTCAATGCAATTTAGAATGTAACTATTCAAACTATATCTAGAAAGTGCTTTTTCTAGTTTACCTCGAAACAGGGGAAGGGGCTCATTGTCAATCTCAAAAATATTATTTTCAATATCAAAATATATGGAATAATTGTGACCATCACTGTCTTGAACTAAAAAAGAAGTATCATCAGAGAGGAAACTCGGAATGCCTATGACATGGAATAAATGATCAATATTATCGCAAGAGGGGCTCTCACTATCCTCCCAACTATGAGTGTTTTTATCTATAAGGGGGTTTTCACTTCCATTAGTATTTCCAATAGGACCAAAATCCTCCATTGATTTCCTTAGGACACA